TTATTAGTTTTAGTTAAGTTAAGAATTCGAGTGATTGGGTCTGTCTATTTATTCTGAGAGGAAATGAAATATTCAAATGATTTTTCATCAAATGACTATTCATCTATTTATTTTGATGTAACTAGTGGAAGGAAAGATCTATGGAAAAATGGTGGTTCAATTTGATGTTATCCAAGGGGGGGATAGAATCTAGGTGTCGGCTAAGTAAATCAATGGATAGTCTTGATCCTTTTGAGAATACCCGTGTAAGTGAACACCTCGTTCTAAATGATACAGAAAAAAACATTTTGAGTTGTAGTACTCGTGATAATAGGAATGTTGATCGTTTAGTCGGCGTGGGGGATATTCGGACTTTCAGCGCGGATGACACTTTTTTGGTTCGGGATAGTAATAATAGAGACAGTTATTCCATATATTTGGATATTGAAAATCAAGTTTTTGAGATTGACAATGATCATTTTTTTCTTAATGAATTAGAAAGTTCTTTTTATAGTTATTGGAATTCTAGTTATTTGAATAATGGACCTAGGAGTGCTGACTCCCGCTATGATCATTATATGTATGATACTAATTATAGTTGGAATAATTACATCAACAGTTGCATTGATAGTTATCTTCGTTCTCAAATCTGGATTGATAGTTATATTTTAAGTAGTAGTGAACATTATAATGAAAGTTACCTTTATAATCACATTTGTGATCAAAGCAGAAATTGTAGTGAAAATAAGAGTTCCGGTCTAAGAACTGGCACAAATAGTATCGATTTAACTCTAAGAGAAAGTTCTAATGATCTTGATGTAACTCAAAAATATAGGCATTTGTGGGTTCAATGTGAAGTTTGTTATGGATTAAATTATAAGAAATTTTTGAAATCACGAATGGATATTTGTGAACAATGTGGATATCATTTGAAAATGAGTAGTTCAGATAGAATTGAACTTTTGATTGATCCAGGCACGTGGAATCCTATGGATGAAGACATGCTATCTCTGGATCCCATTGAATTTCATTCAGAGGAAGAACCCTATAAAGATCGTATTGATTCTTATCAAAAAAAGACAGGATTAACTGAGGCTATTCAAACAGGTATAGGCCAACTCAACGGCATTCCCGTAGCAATTGGGGTTATGGACTTTCAGTTTATGGGGGGTAGTATGGGATCCGTAGTAGGCGAGAAAATTACTCGTTTGATCGAGTATGCTGCCAATAAACTTTTACCTCTTATTCTAGTGTGTGCTTCTGGAGGAGCACGAATGCAAGAAGGAAGTTTGAGCTTGATGCAAATGGCTAAAATATCTTCTGCTTTATATGATTATCAATCGAATAAAAAGTTATTTTATATATCAATTCTTACATCTCCTACGACTGGCGGGGTGACTGCTAGTTTTGCTATGTTGGGAGATATCATTATTGTTGAACCGAACGCCTATATTGCATTTGCAGGTAAAAGAGTAATTGAACAAACATTGAATAAGACAGTACCTGAGGGTTCACAAGCGGCTGAATTTTTATTCCATAAGGGCTTATTCGATCTAATCGTACCACGTAATCTGTTAAAAAGTGTTCTGAATGAATTATTTCAGCTTCACGCGTTCTTTCCTTTGAATCATAACTCAAGTATAGCTTTAAGTTAATTAAATGAATTCCATTTTTGGGGTTCTAGTGAACAAGTATTTGTTTATCGATTTGTCAAAAAAAATTGGAAAAATCCAACGAATGGTTTTTTGTGACAATAAGAAGAATTTGTAGAATTGTAGAAAGAATCATGTAGATAATTACTGATATTCTTGATTACTAAGTAGGAAATGAAACCTCTATCAACTAGCAACAAGCTAAAAGAACGAAATTATTTTTCCGCGAAATTCAATTGGGTAATGAAAATAATAAATAAAAAAATTGCATCTTATTTTCTTACCTTCGGATTATAACGAAATTTTCGGGAATTTACAATTTATTTGCATTTATAAGTGGAAGAAACTCTTTATTATTTATTACATTACTTTATTAAAATTAAAGTTATAAAACAAGATAAAGAATAACAAAGAAAATAAAGAAGTGGAAGTGGATTATCATTTATATCTATATATTTCATGTAGAAAACTGAATAAGCTCATTTAATTAGTTCTAGATTCCTTGCATTTTCATTCTATAATACTTATTTACTTAGATTCACTTCGATATACTAAAATTATACTATATTAGATATACTATATACGAATTAGAATACGAATTCTAATAATTAGAAGATATCTTTCTCTTTTTAACAATAATAATATAGAATATAGTAAGTAAAAAGATTAATATAACAATAAATAACAGATACAAATATTCAATCGGGGGTGCCCAGCCTATGACAATTCTTAACAATTTACCCTCTATTTTTGTGCCTTTAGTAGGCTTAGTCTTTCCGGCAATTGCAATGGCTTCCTTATCTCTTCATGTTCAAAAAAACAAGATTTTTTAGATTCGATGAAAGAAAGTTTTACTTATTTTTTCAAGACCTATACTTGAATCATAACAGAAATATCCGTTTTAGCTATATATTTAGTATAATTTATAACATTAAAAAAAAAATGACAACGATAAAAGAAGGGTTTTTTATGCAGGCGTGAATATGATATATTAATAAATGAGCCATTTGAAAATCAATATCAATCAAGATTGGAGTAGATGCCTGAAATAAACGCAAAGTAAAAATACCCGTATGCGCGTAGATAGGGTAGGGGATCATACGAGAGTGCTTCATTTTAGTATTTTAGACTAACAAATTGGATGAATTCCTACCCAAAATGCACATCAGAATGGTGCGAGTTGATGAAAGTTACTTCGGAAACAAAAAAAGTAAAGTAAAATTTATGCGGGCTAGTCTCTCACTTCCAATAAAATGCAACCGGATCTAGTATGAGTTGGCGATCAGAACATATATGGATAGAACTTATAGTGGGGTCTCGAAAAACAAGTAATTTCTGTTGGGCTTTTATACTTTTTTTAGGTTCATTGGGGTTTTTATTGGTTGGAATTTCCAGTTACCTTGACAGAAATTTGATATCTTTATTTCCGTCTCAGGAAATCGTTTTTTTTCCCCAAGGGATCGTGATGTCTTTTTATGGGATCGCTGGTCTATTTATTAGCTCTTATTTGTGGTGTACAATTTCATGGAATGTGGGTAGCGGTTATGATCGATTCGATAGAAAAGAAGGAATCGTGTGTATGTTTCGTTGGGGATTTCCTGGAAAAAATCGGCGCATCTTACTCCGATTTCTTATGAAAGATATTCAGTCTATCAGAATAGAAGTTCAAGAGGGTATTTATGCTCGGCGTGTCCTTTATATGGAAATCAGAGGCCAGGGGGTCATTCCTTTGATTCGTACTGATGAAAATTTGACTCCACGAGAAGTTGAGCAAAAAGCTGCGGAATTGGCTTCTTTTTTGCGCGTACCAATTGAAGTAGTTTGAAATGAACTGAAAACTGAAGAATAAACATTTGTCTTACCAGGAGGCCAGGAGTCCCTTCTTTTGCTTTTTTGTTTCTAGAGTATAACTTAACTGAAGTTTCTCCACAATACTGATGAAGCAAAGAAGACGTATATTATATAATATACTAAACAATACAATGAAATATACTAAACAATACATTTTTTTTGTCAGTCATGTATTCTTTCGTTTTTTAGACTATGATTCTGTAATTTTTTCGAAATTCAAAGACTAACTAACCACTGGACTCATAAAAAAATATATAATAAATTTAGATTATAGAAGTTCGAGGTCTTGTAATAGAACTTATGCTGGATAGAAATAGTAGATCGTCTAGAGTCGACGAATGAGACGGGGTTCGGTCAAAATTTACAGACAAAAAAATGAAAAAAAAAAAGCATTCATTCCCCTTTTATATCTTACATCGATAGTATTTTTGCCCCGGTGGATCTCTTTTTCATTTAATAAAAGTCTGGAATCTTGGGTTACTAATTGGTGGAATACTAGTCAATCTGAAACTTTTTTAAGTGATATTCAAGAAAAGAGTATTCTAGCGAACTTCATAGAATTCGAGGAACTCTTCCTATTGGACGAAATGCTAAAGGAATACCCGGAAACACATTTACAAAGGTTTCGTATCGGAAGAATCCACAAAGAAACGATTCAATTGATCAAGATGTATAATGAAGATAGTATCCATATGATTTTGCACTTCTCGACAAATTTACTCTGTTTCGTTATTCTAAGTGGTTATTCTATTCTAGGTAATGAAGAACTTATTATTCTTAATTCTTGGGTTCAAGAATTCCTATATAATTTAAGCGACACAATAAAAGCCTTTTCTATCCTTTTATTAACCGACTTATGTATAGGATTCCACTCACCTCATGGTTGGGAACTAATGATTGGCTCTGTCTACAAAGATTTTGGATTTGCTCATAATGATCAAATTATATCTGGCCTTGTTTCCACTTTTCCAGTCATTTTGGATACAATTTTTAAATATTGGATCTTCCGTTATTTAAATCGTGTATCTCCATCACTTGTAGTAATTTATCATTCAATGAATAACTGAAAAATAATGATCCACCGACAAAATTTTGAGAAGGTTGGTTATTTTTTAAACACTTCAAATTTTACTTTTTTTATATTTTATACCTTTTGTATATACATCCACACATCCAAGAGATTCCAATTTTTACATTTTAGTAAAAATTTTTCAGTAAATAGCAACGTCGTGGCTAGGGAACTCCGCTAGTGACCCACTCAATTTTATTGTAGAACTTTTCGGTATCAACATTGGACCATGCAAACTAAAAAGACCCTCTCTTGGATCAAGGAAGAGATTACTCGCTTCATTTCCGTATCGCTAATGATATATATAATAACTGGGGCATCTATTTCAAATGCATATCCCGTTTTTGCACAGCAAGGTTATGAAAATCCACGTGAAGCAACTGGCCGTATTGTATGTGCCAATTGTCATTTAGCTAATAAACCTGTAAGTATTGAGGTTCCACAGGCGA